AGTTTATATTGATGAAGGTTGAGTTATTATATTGGCAAATAAGTTGGTTAAGGCTTGTAAGTTTAAGCTTGTGTTGTTATTAATTTAGATTTTTTTAAAAGTGATTTTAAGGATAAAATGGCTAATTAGTAATGTTTTTTGATTTAAGCTAATTTTTATTGGTGATTTTCTTTGAAAATCTATAAAATTAAAACCCCATGGTATAATAAATACTTAATAAAATATAGATATATATTTGACATAAAATCTTATTCTACCAAGAGAAAAGCAGTATTTGAAGAATAAATATTACATATTATAATATGTTTGCCTTATCGAAAAGTATAAACACTTATGTATCTTAGGGATTAAGAGTATTTATATATAATATATTTATACAATATGATTCTAATCTTATTAATTGTCAATAAGTTATTATTATTAGTTAAATTAATATTTAAGTAAAATACATACTTATTATTAATAATAGACTAATTAAATATTTATTATTAAACCAATCACCACTTTTTTAAGGATAAAATGGCTAATTACTATGCTTTTAGAGGATGATTTGGGAGGATTTTAATAAAACAAGAGATTTGTAGACCTAGAGGTGTTTATTAATTGTAGGAGTTATGAGTTAAAGGTGTAAGAGAAAAAAAGGGTCGATGAAGGTTGAAGTTTATAAGAGGTTAGCTATGCTTTTAGAGGATGATTTGGGAGGATTTTAATAAAACAAGAGATTTGTAGACCTAGAGGTGTTTATTAATTGTAGGAGTTATGAGTTTTATTCTGGCTTGAGTAATAATTTATTGTTACATTGATTTATATATAAATAGGTGTTTGAATTATTTAAATCTTAATGATTTTGTAATAAGGGTTAAATGTAATATTTTGTATTGGATATAAAGGATGTTTTGATCTGGTAATTGTTAAGGAGTATTGATGAAGTATGTGCCAGCAGTCGCGGTTAGACATTAAATATAAATAAATTTTGTTAGTTATATAGTTTATAGTGAGTGTAAATATAGAAGTGGAGTTATTAGGTGAAATTAATAATTTTGGTGGGTATATTATGATGTGTTATGATGCTATGAAATCAGATAAATAAACTAGGATTAGATACCCTATTATTTTTGAATTAAAATTGAAAACTGGAGTAGTAGTAGGTATGGGCTTGAAACTTAAAGAATTTGGCGGTATTTTAGTCTATTTAGAGGAGTCTGTTCAGTAATTGATAATCCGCATTGAACCTTACTTATTTTATATTTGTATACCGTCGTTGTTGAGAATCTTTTTAGAGTATTTTCTTGATATTGAATTAGGTAGTATTTCAGATCAAGGTGCAGTTTGTGGATAAGTTGAGATGGATTACATTATTATTGATATGTGGATATATTGTTGTAAGGTGATGGTTGAAAATGGATTTAATAGTAATAATTTAAAGATTGTTATTGTGAAGTTAGCTCTAAAATATGTACACATCGCCCGTCGCTCTCGTTAATTAAGGTGAGATAAGTCGTAACATAGTAGGTGTACCGGAAGGTGTAGCTAGATTGACAAGTTAATCTATTAGTTGGAATTTTCATTTACATTGAAATGGTGATTGTGCAATTCAATCTAATTTGAAGTGTACTAATATTTTATTTTAAAAAATTTATATTGGAAATAGGGGTAGTGTTATTGTATTTTAAGGATTTAATTTTATTAATTATAGTTGATTTGTACTGTTAAGGGATTATTAATAATTAATATTTTATAAGTTGATTTGGTTTATTGTACCTTGTGTATCAGGATTTATTAAAATGGAAAAATGTAAGTTATTATTCTCGATATTTGAGGAGCTAATTAATTAATATGGTTATTGTTATATAATTATTATAAATATTTAATTAGTGGTGAAATGTTATTCGATTTGAAGGGTATCTAGTTTTCTTGGAAATGAATTTAATTTATATTTTGATTTTAATTAGTTGAGTGGGGAAGGTAGTTTGAATTGAAATAAATATTTAAGGGGGTTAGCTCTTGAATATGTTTATATAATTTGTATTGGTTATGAAGATGTTGATTTAATGTTAATTATCATTTTGAGGATGTAAAAATTTTAATTTTGTTTTCTGTTCATTTGTTTTGGAATTTATTTTTTTTACTTGAATAAATTATTTAATTTTTATTGTTGTTGGGAATATGATGGAATTAGTAAATTATGGGTTTATAAATTGGTTTAATTTGGGAATTTTATTTGAGGAATTTGGCAAAATTTATATTCGCCTGTTTATCAAAAACATCTTTTTTTGGATTAAATTAGAAGTATGACCTGCCCACTGAATAAGTAATTTGAAGGGCCGCGGTAATTTGACCGTGCAAAGGTAGCATAATCATTAGTTTTTTAATTGGAGGCTGGAATGAATGGTTGGACGAAATATGATCTATCTGAAATTGATTGATAATTGAATTTAAATATTGAGTAAGAATGCTTAAATATTTTTATGGGACGAGAAGACCCTATAGAGTTTTATATAATAATTTTATTTAATGTTTGTTATATTAAAGGTTATATTGTTATATTTGGTTGGGGTGATTATGAAATATAAAGAGCTTTTATGTTTGGAATACATTGATTTATGATTGAGTGATCCATTAATGATGATTTGAAGTGAAAATTACCTTAGGGATAACAGCGTAATTTTCTTTGAGAGTTCTTATTGACAAGGGAGATTACGACCTCGATGTTGAATTAAGATGAATATTAGGTGTAGAAGTTTAATTGAAATATTAGGTCTGTTCGACCTTTAAAATCTTACATGATTTGAGTTCAGACCGGCGTGAGCCAGGTTGGTTTCTATCTATAATTAATATGAATTTTTTAGTACGAGAGGACCAAAAATTTGGAATAATTTTTATTGTTAGTATATTGTTGATATACTAATTTGGCAGAGAAGTGCGGTGGATTTAGAATCTGTGGATATAGATTAATTCTATAAGTAGTATTGTTTAATTTAATTACTATTTTGATTGGTTTAATTTTATTAGTGTTTGTAATAGTGGGGGTGGCTTTTCTAACTTTATTGGAGCGGAGGGTATTAGGATACATTCATATTCGTAAAGGTCCAAATAAAGTAGGATTAAATGGGATTTTTCAGCCTTTTAGAGATGCGGTTAAATTGTTTTTAAGGGAGCAGACTTTTCCGTTGGTTTCTAATTTTATTTCATATTATTTTGCTCCTGTGATTAATTTGTTTTTGGCATTGATTATTTGAATATTAATACCTTATTTGAGAGGATTTTTTTTTTTTGAAATGGGTTTTTTATTTTTTTTAGGATGTTTAAGATTAGGTGTTTATACAATTATAATTGCTGGTTGGTCTTCTAATAGAAATTATTCAATATTAGGAGGTCTTCGGGCGGTGGCTCAAACAATTTCTTATGAAGTGAGATTGGGGTTGGTAATATTATCATTTGTTTTTTTGGTTGGAAGATATAATTTGGTAATGTTATATTATTATCAAAAGTATATTTGGTTGTTATTTATTTTTTTTCCGTTGGGTTTAATTTGATTTGCTTCAAGCTTAGCTGAAACCAATCGGACACCTTTTGATTTTGCTGAGGGTGAGTCTGAGTTGGTTTCGGGATTTAATGTTGAGTATAGAAGTGGTGGTTTTGCATTAATTTTTTTGGCTGAATATACAAGAATTTTATTTATGAGTATAATAATAGTGATAATTTTTTTGGGGGGAGATGTTAATACTTTTTTTTTTTACTTGAGGTTGGTTATTATTTCATTTTTGTTTGTTTGGGTTCGGGGTACATTACCTCGGTTTCGGTATGATAAATTAATATATTTGGCTTGAAGGAGCTTTCTTCCTTTATCATTAAATTATTTATTGTTTTTTGTGGGACTAAGGATAATAATATTTTCTTTTCTTATTGTCTAAGGGAATATATTTAAGTAGGAAGTTAATAGGAGGATTTAACTCCTTAATTTATATTTTCAAAATATAAAACTTACTTTAAAGTGTTTAACTTTTTAGTTGTTTAAGATTTTATCTCATATTTTTATGAGGAATGGTGTAAGAATATAATAAGAAAAGTATATAATTGTTAAAATTTGTCCTGTTATAATAAATGGTTCTTCTACTGGTCGTGCTCCAATTCATGTTAATAGTATTACTGTATTTACTATAATTCAAAATAAGATTTGATTTATTGGGTAAAATTGGTTTCCTCGGAAGTTGGAGTGATAGGTTGGTATAATAAATAAAATTGTGATGGAGAGGAATAAGGCGATGACTCCTCCTAACTTATTGGGAATGGATCGTAGAATTGCGTATGCGAAGAGGAAATATCATTCTGGTTGAATGTGGATTGGTGTAACAAGTGGATTTGCTGGTGTAAAATTATCTGGGTCTCTTAATGTATAAGGGTTATTAAGTGTTAATAAGGTTAATATGAATAGGAGTAGAATAAATCCTACTGAATCTTTAATGGAGAAATATGGGTGGAAGGGAATTTTATCAATATTACTATTTAATCCTAAAGGGTTATTTGATCCTGTTTGATGGAGGAAAAGAAGATGAATTATTACTAGTGCTAATACAATAAATGGAAGGAGGAAGTGAAATGTAAAGAATCGATTGAGGGTTGCATTATCAACTGCAAATCCTCCTCAAACTCATTGAACTAAATCAATTCCTATATAAGGGATTGCTGAGAGGAGATTTGTAATAACTGTTGCTCCTCAGAATGATATTTGCCCTCATGGTAAGACGTATCCTATAAATGCTGTTGCTATAGTTATAAGAAAAATAATTACTCCAATAGATCATGTATGTATGAATTTGAATGATCCATAATATATTCCTCGTCCTACGTGTATATAAATACAGATGAAAAATATTGATGCACCGTTTGCATGAAGGGTACGTAGGAGTCAACCGCAGTTTACGTCTCGAGAAATATGATTAACTCTGGAAAAGGCTAGTTCGATGTTTGGACAAAAATGTATAGCTAGGAAGATTCCTGTAATGATTTGAATTACTAAACATAAGCCTAGTATTGATCCAAAATTTCATCATGAATTAATATTACTTGGCGTGGGTAAATCAATTAGGGAATTATTAATAATTTTGATTAAGGGATAATTTTTTCGTATGGGTTTGTTCATTAGTTTATTTTTCGCAAGGGTCCTATAAAAATGTTTGTGATTTTTACTACTGCAATTAGTGATAGGAATAAATAAGAACCTATTATAATAGTAATTAAGTGTGTTGGTATGTTATATAATTTTAATACTTGGTTATTAAATAGGTTGTATATATTAGTAAATATATAGTTGTCTTGTGGTTGCGGGTGTCTTTGGATTTGTTTAATAAAAATAATAGGAATGATAATGGCTATTATGAGTAGTATTGTTTTTTTTGTAATAGTAATAATTTCATTAGATGCAAGTCTTGTTATATAAATAAATAGAATTAATATTCCACCAATGAAAATTAAAAATAAGATATAAGAGAATCAGAAGGTTGGGGAAATTATACCTGTAATTAATGCAATTAATGTAGTTTGAGTTAGGAGAATTATACCTATGATTATAGGGTGGTTAGTAAATATTGATATTATGGATATAAGGGTACTGAATAAGACAATAAATTTAATATCAGAGGGTAGTTTATAAAAATATCAGTTTTGGGTATTGATGAGAAAGGAAAGTCTTTTCCTCTGAAGTCTTAAAAGTTTTTACTTATTTTTGGTTTACAAGACCAATATTTTTTTTAAATTATTAAAACTAATGTTGATTTATGTATTTTTTATATTTATATGTGGTATGTGGGTTTTTTGTTGTAATCGGAAGCATTTATTACTTACTTTGCTGGGACTAGAATTTATTGTTTTAATTTTGTATTTTGAAATTTATTATTATTTATTGGGGATGGATTATGAATTATTTTTTGGGTTGGTTTTTTTGACTTTTTCGGTCTGTGAGGGAGCATTAGGTTTATCTATTTTAGTGAGAATAATTCGTAGATATGGAAATGATTATTTTAATACTTTTAATATTCTTCAATGTTAAGGATTATATTGTTTGTGATTTTTTTAATCCCTATTTGTTTTTTACAGAAAGCTTGGTGGATAGTTCAGTCTTATATATTTGTTTTAATAATTATTTATATAAATATATTGCCTTTTTTTTATTGTTTTGGAAAAATTAGATATTTTTTTGGATTTGATTATATTGGCTTTGGTTTAATTGCTTTGAGAATTTGAATTTGTATTTTAATACTAATAGCTAGAGAGTCAGTTTTTTGTTTCAAATATTTTAGTTCTTTTTTTATAGTAGTGATTTTAACATTAATGTTAATATTAATTTGTACTTTTAGAAGAATAACAATATTTTCTTTCTATTTATTTTTTGAGAGAAGATTAGTTCCTACATTATTTCTTATTATGGGGTGAGGATATCAACCTGAGCGACTACAGGCTGGTGTATATTTATTGTTTTATACATTACTTGCTTCGTTACCTTTATTAATTGGTATTATGTATTTATATAATTGTATTGGTAGATTAGTAATTTATTTGATTGGGGATTTTATTGGGATGAATTGGTTATTATATTTTTCAATGATTATGGCATTTTTAGTTAAAATGCCAATATATATAGTTCATTTATGGCTTCCTAAGGCTCATGTTGAGGCACCAATTTCTGGTTCAATAATTTTAGCTGGGGTTCTTTTGAAATTAGGTGGGTATGGATTGCTTCGTTTTATAATTATTTTAATATCTATTGGATCTAAATTGAATTATATATGAGTTTCTATTAGCTTGGTTGGTGGGGTTTTAGTTAGAATAATATGTTTGCGTCAGACTGACTTAAAATCATTGATTGCTTATTCTTCAGTAGCTCATATAGGTATAGTAATTAGAGGTTTAATAACTATAATGTATTGAGGATATTGTGGTTCTTATAGATTAATAGTTGGCCATGGATTGTGTTCATCTGGTTTATTTTGTTTGGCAAATATTTCTTATGAGCGGTTGGGGAGACGAAGTTTATTAATTAATAAGGGTTTAATAAATTTTATACCAAGATTGTCAATGTGGTGATTTTTATTATGTTCATGTAATATAGCTGCCCCTCCGTCATTGAATTTAATTGGGGAAATTATATTGTTGAATAGTTTAGTAAGTTGGAGATGGATTACAATATTTATATTAATATTATTGTCGTTTTTTAGAGCTGTTTATATATTGTATTTATTTTCTTATAGTCAACATGGTAATATATATTCTGGATTGTATTGTTGTTCTTTAGGATATGTTCGTGAATTTTTATTGTTGTTTTTACATTGATTTCCTTTAAATGTATTAATTTTATGTGGGGATTATATAGTTATATGATTGTAGTGCTTGAATAGTTTTAAAAAGAAAATATTAATTTGTGGTGTTGATGATGTATATAAATACTTCAGGTAATGATGTATATAGGAGTTTGTATATTAGGATTTTTGTATTTATTTATGAGAAGAATAATAATAATAGTGTTAGGGTTTTATTTTATTTTAAATGATTTAATTTATTTTGTGGAATGGGAATTCATTACTTTAAATTCTTCTGGAATTGTAATAACTTTTTTGTTGGATTGAATATCATTAATGTTTATGGGATTTGTTTTTTTTATTTCTTCATTAGTTATTTTGTATAGAGATGATTATATAAGAGGTGATTTGAATATTAATCGTTTTATTTTTTTGGTTTTATTATTTGTTTTTTCTATAATGTTTTTAATTATTAGACCTAATATAATTAGAATTTTGTTAGGATGGGATGGATTAGGATTAGTATCTTATTGTTTGGTAATTTATTATCAAAATATTAAATCCTGTAATGCTGGTATATTAACTGCCTTATCTAATCGGATTGGGGATGTGGCTTTACTAATAGTTATTTCATGAATATTAAATTTTGGGAGATGGAATTATATTTATTATTTAAATTGTTTTAAAATTAGAGGGGAGATAGAATTAATTACTTTTTTAATTGTTTTGGCAGCTATAACTAAAAGTGCTCAAATTCCTTTTTCTTCTTGACTACCTGCAGCAATAGCTGCTCCAACTCCTGTGTCTGCTTTAGTACATTCTTCTACTTTAGTTACTGCTGGAGTGTATTTATTAATTCGGTTTGGGGTAGTTTTTGGTGAATTTTTAAATGGAATTTTATTGATTATTGGTGTTTTAACAATATTTATGGCTGGATTAGGGGCAAATTATGAATTTGATTTGAAAAAGATTATTGCTTTGTCAACATTAAGTCAGTTGGGATTAATAATAGGGATTTTATCATTAGGATATTATAAGTTGGCTTTTTTTCATTTATTAATACATGCTTTGTTTAAAGCTTTATTATTTATATGTGCTGGTGTAGTAATTCATTTTATAAATGATTCACAAGATATTCGATGTATGGGAAATTTAAGTTCTCAAATACCTTTTACTTCTTCTTGTTTAATAGTTTCTAATTTTTCTTTATGTGGAATACCGTTTTTAACTGGGTTTTATTCCAAGGATTTGATTTTGGAAATGACTTCAATATGTTATTTGAATGTTTTTATTTTTTTTTTATTTTATTTTTCTACTGGGCTGACTGTATGTTATTCTGTTCGTTTGTTTTATTATATTTTGTATGGTGATATAAATATAATATCTTTTTATTATATAGATGAGGACAATAAGAAAATATTAGTTGGGATAAGTTTATTGTTAATTATAGTTATTTTTAGTGGTTCTTTAATAAGTTGATTTTTTTTTCCTACTCCAATTGTTATTTGCTTAACTTTATTTTATAGGTTATTAGCTTTGATAATTAGAGTTATTGGTGGGTATATAGGTTATGAATTGTCAAAGTTAAATTTAGGTGATGGTTTATTATTTAAAAGGATTGTGGATTTAATTTATTTTATGAGTATAATATGATATTTACCTTATATTTCTACTTATGGTATTTCTTGTCTACCTTTAAATATAGGATATTCTATTTTGAGGGTAATGGATTTTGGTTGAAGAGAATATTTTGGTAGACAGGGATTATTTACTTATATTATATTTATAAGTAAAGTGAATCAGGTTTGGCAATTTAATAATTTAAGGGTGTATTTATTATTTTATATAGTATGATTTTTTATTTTAATAATATTTGTGTAATTAAACTTGAATAGCTTATATATAGAGTAAAACATTGAAGATGTTTAGGAGATGATTTTGTCTTCAAGTATTTATGAAAAGGGAATTTATTTTTACAGTGAAAATGTAATGTTTTTATTAAACTACATAAATTAGAAATATAAACGGGATTTAACCGTTAAAGTAATAAGTTAGCAGCTTTTACTTGATCATATTTCCTTGATTGGAATTTATAGATTCAATGATATTATTAACAATAATATACCTCTTATTTGGTTTCAATCAATTAATATGGATAATATTTATCAAATTATTAGGTCGAAACTAATTGCAGTATTGCTTCATATTAAAGATAAACTGAAATTTTTCAGTACTTTTTGTATGCAATCCAACTGTTATTATTAACTATCATCCTATTTAGGAAGCTCAATCTAATGATCCTTGATTTCATTCATGATAAAGGCCTAGGAGGAGAATAAGGAGAAATGTATATCTGATAATTATTCAGTAAGTGATGTTTGAAAATGTTAATAAAATAGGTATTGGTAGGAGAAGAGCAATTTCTACATCAAAAATTAAGAAGATTACTGCAATTAAGAAGAATCGTAATGAGAAAGGTAGACGTGCTGAATTAACTGGGTCAAACCCACATTCAAATGGTGAAGATTTTTCTCGATCTTCATAATTTTTTTTAGATAGTACTGATGCAATTAATATAATAAATATAGTTAAAGTTAATGTTATTATTATTATGGAGAATATAATTAAGATTACTTATTTTGGTGAAGTCAAACTTTTTAATTGGAAGTTAAATATACTAAATATATTAAATAAGTATCTTCCTCATCAATAGATTGAGATGTATAAGAATAATCATACTACATCAACAAAGTGTCAATATCAAGCAGCAGCTTCAAATCCGAAGTGATGAGAGGAAGAAAAATGTAAGAAAATATGTCGTAGTAGACATATAATTAAAAATACTGTTCCAATAATTACGTGAAGTCCATGGAATCCTGTTGCTATAAAAAAAGAAGCACCATAAATAGAGTCAGCAATAGTAAAAGATGCTTCAATATATTCATAGGCTTGAAGGATGGTAAAATATAATCCTAATATGATAGTATAAAATAATGCTTGAAGTGTTTGATTGAAGTTATTATATAATAAACTGTGGTGAGATCATGTAATTGTTACTCCTGATGTTAAGAGGATAGCTGTATTTAATAATGGAATTTGTAGGGGATTAAAGGGTTGAATTCCTAATGGAGGTCAAGAAGATCCGATTTCAATAGTGGGAGATAATCTTCTGTGGAAAAAAGTTCAGAAGAATGAAATGAAGAAGAAGACTTCTGAAATAATGAATAAAATTATTCCTCATTGTAATCCTTTAACTACAAATTTTGTGTGTAATCCTTGATAAGTGCCTTCTCGTGTAATATCTCGTCATCATTGAATTATTGTTAAAATTATAATTCTTATTCCTAATATTATTAAGGAAATATTGAATATATGAAATCATTTAATAAGTCCTGTTATTATAATTATAGCACTTACTGCACCTATTAAAGGTCAAGGTCTTTGATTGACTAAGTGAAAAGGATGATTTCTATTATTTGTCATTAGTTTAATTAATTTCTCTGGAGTATAATGTGGATAAAATTGCAAAGACATATGATTGGATGATTGCAACTGCTGATTCTAATATTAGGAGAAGAATTTGGGTGAAAAGGAGAAGTATTAATAAAGTTGAAGTTAGTATGGGGCCAGTATTGCCTAATAAAGTTAATAAAAGGTGTCCAGCAATTATATTGGCAGTTAATCGTACAGCTAATGTTCCTGGTCGAATTAGGTTTCTGATTGTTTCAATACAAACTATAAATGGTATAAGAATTGGGGGTGTTCCCTGAGGAACTAGATGGGTGAATATGTGTTGTGTATTATTAAATCATCCAAATAATATAAATCTTAATCATATTGGTAAGGCTAAAGAGAGAGTTATAATTAAATGGCTAGTACTAGTAAAAATATAAGGGAATAAGCCTAGAAAATTATTGAATATAATTAAGGAAAATAGGGAAATGAAAATAAATGATCTTCCTTTATTTACAGTATTAAATCCTAAGAGTGTTTTAAATTCTTGATGCAATTTTATAATTATTGTACTTCATAATATTAAATGTCGTGAAGGAATAACTCAAAATCTAAATGGAATAAATATAATACCTATAAATGTACTTAATCAATTAAATGAGATATTTATAATATTTGTTGATGGATCAAATACTGAAAATAGGTTTACTATCATTTTCATACATATATAATTGATTTAATGTGAAGTTTGGTTGAAAGAGGAGTGGGGACTGGTTGAAAATAGTTTATAATATTGAATAATAATAACACAAGAGTAAATATAATAAATATAAATAACCAATTTAATGGTATTATTTGTGGGATTGAAAAATACCATTAAATTGGTTATTTCAATTTGACAGGTTGATGTTATTATTTAACTAATTTTTCTTTATTGGAAGTAACTTGCTAATTTACTATATTGTGGTTTAAGAGACCATTACTTGCTTTCAGTCATCCAATAATTCATAATGTGAAATTCAATTAATAAAATTGTTAATAGGAATTCTTTCAATTACAATAGGTATAAATCTGTGGTTTGCACCACAGATTTCTGAGCATTGTCCATAAAAAATACCTGGTCGACTAATAAAAAATCTCGTTTGGTTTAGTCGACCAGGTGTTGCATCTGCTTTTACGCCTAATCTGGGGATTGTTCATGAGTGAAGTACATCTGCTGCTGTAATAATAATTCGAATGAATGTATTTATTGGTAAGATGGCTCGATTATCAACATCCAAAAGACGAAAATTTTTATTTGATAATTCGTTTTGTGGAATTATATATGAATCAAATTCAATTTTTATGAAATCTGAGTATTCATATCTTCAATATCATTGATGTCCAATAGTTTTTAAAGTTAAAATGGGTTTATTAATTTCATCTATTAAATATAATAGTTGTAAAGATGGGAGTGCAATAAAGATTAAAATAATAGCTGGTGCGATTGTTCATGCGACTTCAATTATTTGTCCTTCAAGCAGGAATCGGTTAATAAATTTGTTATTAAGTAAAAGGATTATTATATATGAAACTACTATAAGAATTATTAAAATAATTATTAATGTGTGATCATGAAAAAAAATTAATTGTTCTATAATAGGAGAAGCACTGTCTTGTAAATTAATATTTGATCAGGTTGTCATTGGGTTCTAAAAAAAGTTTTAATCTTTATTAATGGAGCTTAAATCCACCGCACTTCTCTGCCAAATTAGATTAAATTGTAAGTGAAGGGAGTTCAGAATAACTATGTTCTGTGGGAGGTAGATTTTGAAGTCATTCAATTGAATTTCTTGTGTGTGTGGAAAAAATAATTAATCGATTAGTTATTATACTTTCTCATATAATGAAAATAAATATTAATACTCCAATAAATGAAATTATTGATCCAATTGATGATAATACATTTCATGTTGTGTATGCATCGGGATAATCTGAATATCGACGTGGTATGCCTGCTAATCCTAGAAAGTGTTGTGGAAAAAATGTTAAATTAACTCCTGAAAATATAATTATGAATTGAATTTTTAATCACTTAGGATTCAATGATAGGCCTGTAAATAAAGGGTATCATTGAATAAATCCTGCTATAATTGCAAAAACTGCTCCTATTGATAAAACGTAATGAAAATGAGCAACAACATAGTAAGTATCATGTAAAATAATATCAATCGATGAATTGGCTAATACCACTCCTGTTAATCCTCCAATGGTGAAAAGAAATACAAAACCTAATGATCAAAGACAAGGGGCTCTATATGATAACTTAGAACCATAAACTGTTGTTAATCAACTAAAAATTTTAATTCCTGTAGGAACAGCAATAATTATTGTGGCGGATGTGAAGTATGCTCGTGTATCGACATCTATTCCGACAGTAAATATATGATGGGCCCATACTACAAACCCAAGTAAACCAATAGCTATTATTGCGAAAATTATTCCTAAGTTTCCAAAAGCTTCCTTTTTACCACTTTCATGGCAAATAATATGGGAAATTATACCAAATCCTGGTAGGATTAAAATATAAACTTCTGGATGACCAAAGAATCAAAACAAATGTTGATATAAAATTGGATCACCACCTCCAGCAGGATCAAAAAATGATGTATTTAAGTTTCGATCAGTTAATAATATAGTAATAGCCCCTGCAAGAACTGGCAGAGATAGAAGAAGTAATAAAGCAGTAATTACTACTGCTCATACAAATAAAGGAATACAATCAGGTTTTATTTGTGTAGGTTTTATATTAATAGTGGTTGAAATAAAATTGACAGCTCCAAGAATTGATGAGATACCAGCTAAATGAAGAGAAAAAATAGCTAAATCTACTGATGCTCCTCCATGAGCCAATCCACTTGCAAGTGGAGGGTATACAGTTCAACCAGTCCCCACTCCTCTTTCAACCAAGCTTCTGGTTAAAAGGAGTATTAAAGACGGGGGGAGTAATCAGAATCTTATATTGTTTATTCGGGGGAAAGCTATATCTGGGGCTCCTAATATTAATGGTACTAACCAATTTCCAAATCCTCCAATAAGGATTGGTATAACTATAAAAAAAATTATAACGAATGCATGGGCTGTTACAATAACATTATAAATTTGATCATCTCCAATTAAAAATCCCGGTTGATTAAGTTCGGCACGGATTAATATTCTTAATGAAGTTCCAATTATTCCAGCCCATCCCCCAAAAATAAAATATAATGTTCCAATATCCTTATGGTTAGTGGAGAATAATCATCGTCTCAAGTAAGTGAGATGGCTGATTAGAAGGTGATAGATTGTAAATCTATTTATGAATAATAAATTCTTTCACTAAGGTCTTATATTCAATAATGATAATAGAATGCAATTCTACAGGAATAATAATATTATTAAGACTTAAAGAATTAAGTTTATCTTTATTTATAGCTTTGAAGGTTATAAGTTTATTTAACTTAAAGCCTTTATATAAATAAAATAACTGAAGGTGAAAATAATAGGCCGGTTAATGTAAATGTTAATAGTAAAGAATATTTTAAGGGTAGATTGTTTTTTGTTGTTATATTTCATCTAGGCTCTGAATGTAAAATTATAAATGATGAATAACATATTCGTAAATAGTAGAATAAGGTGATTAGTGATATTAATACTATTAGTGTTACTTGATAATTTATGTTGTTGATAATGAGATTTTGAATAATAATTCACTTAGGTAAGAATCCTATAAATGGGGGGAGACCTCCTAATGATAAAAATGATGAAAATATAATGAATTTTGGGATTCACATGTTGTTGTTAATTAAGTTAATTTGGTTAATAAATGAAATATTTGTGAATTTGGTAATTAAAACTAAAGTAGCTGTTAGAATTGAATAAATGAGAAAATATAAGGTTCAAAGGGTTTCACCAATTATTAAGGCTGACAATATTCAACCAATATGATTGATTGATGAATAAGTTATTAGTTTTCGAATTGATAATTGATTTATTCCTCCAATTGATCCAATTACAACTGATAGTAATGAGATTGAAAATATAAGAGTTCTATTTGATAATAGTGATAAAAGGATAATTGGTGCAATTTTTTGCAGTGTTATTATAATAAAACAGTTATTTCAATTTAATCCTTCTATTACTCTTGGGAATCACCAATGTAATGGTGCTATTCCACTTTTTAATATTAATGGACTAGAAATTATGATTATTGATAATATTTTATGATTAAGAGTAATAGTTGTTTCCAATAAAATATTCATAATAACAAGGAATAAAAGGGTTGATGATGCAAGTGCTTGGATAAGAAAGTATTTTAATGCCGCTTCTGTTGTAAAGATATTATTATTGTTTATTAAAATTGGAATAAATGATAATAGATTAATTTCTAATCCTATTCAAGCTCCTATTCAGGAATTTGATGAGATTGTAATTATAACTCCTCTTATTAAAGTGAAGTAAAATATAATTCCGGCAGAGGTTTTTAACACTAGAAAAGAGAGTGTTACTCTATAAACGGGGTATGAGCCCGTTAGCTTGAGTTTTAGCTTACTTGTCTATAGTAAGCATATATTGTGGTGTATGGTGCACTTGAGTTTTTGATACTTTGGGTGATAGTTTAATTCTATCTAATATAAACTAGCGAAGGTAGTACTTAATACTACATGGTTTATTCTATCATAATAATCCTTTTTCAGGCACTTCGCT